AATAAAATAATATATATAGATATTTATCATTGATTAGTAGGAATTTATTAGTAGGAGGCGAACTTTATGAAAACAGAAGTATACGCTTTAGGTCAACATATATCTATGTCTGCTCACAAAGCGCGAAGAGTAATTGATCAAATTCGTGGGCGTTCCTACGAAGAAACACTTATGATATTAGAACTCATGCCTTATCGAGCATGTTATCCCATTTTCAAATTAGTTTATTCTGCAGCAGCAAATGCTAGTTTCAATATGGGTTCGAATGAAGCAAATTTAGTCATTAGTAAAGCCGAAGTAAATGAAGGTACTATCGTGAAGAGATTAAAACCTCGAGCTCGAGGGCGTAGTTTTGCCATACAAAAACCTACCTGCCATATAACTATTGTAATGAAAGATATATCCTTAGGTGGATATATAGATACCGACTCTATTAAGTGGTCACAAAAACAAAAATGGAAAAAAAAGGATACAACTATGTCGTATTATGATATGTATAGTAATAGTAATGGGGGAACATGGGACAAAAAATAAATCCAATTGGTTTCAGACTTGGTACAACCCAAGGTCATCATTCCCTTTGGTTCGCACAACCAAAAAATTATTCTGAGGGTCTGCAAGAAGATCAAAAAATAAGAAATTATATCAAGAATTATGTACAAAAAAATATGAAAACATCCTCTGGCGTTGAGGGAATTGCGCGTATAGAGATTCAAAAAAGAATCGATCTGATCCAAATCATAATCTATATGGGATTTCCAAAAATATTAATTGAAAGTCGACCCCGAGGAATCGAAGAATTACAGATGAATTTACAAAAAGAATTTAATTCTGTAAATAGAAAACTTAACATTGCTATCACACGAATTGAAAAGCCTTACGGAAACCCTAATATTCTTGCAGAATTTATAGCCGGCCAATTAAAAAATAGAGTTTCTTTTCGCAAAGCAATGAAAAAGGCTATAGAATTAACTGAACAAGCAGATACAAAAGGAATTCAAGTGCAAATTGCAGGACGTATCGACGGAAAAGAAATTGCGCGTGTTGAATGGATCAGAGAGGGTAGGGTTCCACTACAAACCATTCGAGCTAAAATTGATTATTGTTCCTATACAGTTCGAACTATCTATGGGGTATTAGGCATCAAAATTTGGATATTTATAGACGGGGAATAATAAAATAAACCTTTATTTCCCTTTACATTCTATCCGGCGATGGAACAAAAAGAGAAATTTCTTTCTTATTTTTATTTTATCTTCAATAAAAAAATGAACAAACAATTATAATTCTATAGGGTTTAATAAAAATTAAATTAATCTTTTGATAAAATTGCTATGCTTAGTGTGTGACTCGTTGGTTTTTTGAGGGTTAGTAACCAGCCCCATAGTATAAACAAATAACTATAGAAGTAATAACCAACTCATCCCTTCGTATTATCTGGATCCAAAGAACCAGTCAAGATATGATATATTGTTCATATTGTTGTAGCAACTGAAATACTTTTTCATTAAAAAATCTGCTTCTAAGTTGTCAATAGAAATAAAAAAGAAAGGGTATGGATAAATGGAAGGATGAAAGAAAGAAAGAAAAAGAATATGGATGATATAAAATTCCAATATGTAAGGTCTATGAGTCATCTCATAAAAAATCTGTGTAATAAAGCATCAATAAGGATTCATCATTAAAAGGATCCGCTCATCGAACAAAAAATAAAGAGCTTAGAGCCAATAAAGACTAAGAATATTGACTCAAGAACTAATAGCTCCATTGTAGAATTCAGACCTAACCATTAAGTAAGAAGGGATGGGAACGATGGAACCTGTGAATTCAAAAGATTCTAGTGAAAATGAATTAGAACGATTCATTGATCGGGATGGCGGAACCGACCAGAAACCAATTAATCTATTCGGAAAAGTTATGAACTAATGATAGAGCTGAAATAGAAATTGAAAGAGTAAATATTCGCCCGCGAAAACTTTATTTTCTTGGATTGCTAAATTTAGGGTCAATCCAATACGATAAAGAGTAAAACAAAAGAAAGATTCCTTTTAACATTCTAAATCTAAAATAGATAAATATAAGAAAAAAATGATTTAATATATTTAGTTATCTATTATCTATAACTATACAAATAAGATATAAAAATTAATAATAGATTTGATCTAGATTAAATGAAATCCATGAGTCAGCAGATTACTTATTAAATACATGTATATCTTAATTCAAATTATATTATATCTGAATTGAATTCTAAATCTTTAATTTGAATTTATTTTTATTCGCGAGGAGCTGGATGAGAAGAAACTCTCACGTCCAGTTCTGTAGTAGAGATGGAATTCAAAACAAACCATCAACTATAACCCCAAAAGAACCAGATTCCGTAAACAACATAGAGGAAGAATGAAGGGAATATCTTATCGAGGTAATACTATTTGTTTTGGTAAATACGCTCTTCAGGCACTTGAACCCGCTTGGATCACATCTAGGCAAATAGAAGCAGGTCGACGAGCAATGACACGAAATGCACGTCGCGGTGGAAAAATATGGGTTCGTATATTTCCAGATAAACCAGTTACAGTAAGACCCGCAGAAACACGTATGGGTTCAGGTAAAGGCTCTCCCGAATATTGGGTAGCTGTTGTTAAGCCTGGTCGAATTCTTTATGAAATGGGTGGAGTAACAGAAAATATAGCCCGAAGGGCTATTTCAATAGCAGCGTCCAAAATGCCTATACGAGCTCAATTTATAATTTCGGGCTAAAAAAGAAATAGGCCCTAATTAAAAATAGCGGATGCAGGTTTCTTTTTTTGGACAAATAATATTTCTTTTTTTCTTTGACCTTTGTATTGTAAAAACAGATAAAAAAAAAATGATATGATTCAACCTCAGACCCATTTGAATGTAGCAGATAACAGCGGGGCTCGAGAATTGATGTGTATTCGAATCATAGGAGCTAGCAATCGTCGATATGCTCGTATTGGTGACGTTATTGTTGCTGTGATCAAAGACGCAGTTCCAAACATGCCTCTACAAAGATCAGAAGTGGTCAGAGCTGTAATTGTACGTACTTGTAAAGAACTTAAACGTGACAACGGTATGATAATACGATATGATGACAATGCTGCAGTTGTGATTGATCAAGAAGGAAATCCAAAAGGAACTCGAGTTTTTGGTGCGATTGCCCGAGAATTGAGACAGTTCAATTTTACTAAAATAGTTTCATTAGCTCCCGAGGTATTATAAAATGAGACCACGATATGGTTATAGTAGGGTATTTAAAAGAAATAGATTAAGATTCATTTAGTAGATTTTGTCTCACGTATATACCTTTTAAAATTAATATTCATAAACAAATACGTAAAAAAAAAAAAAAGAAAAACATGTTGATTATATCCAAATTTGGAGGCACCAATAATTTTAATTAATCATGGGTAGTGATACTATTGCTGACATAATAACCTCTATACGAAATGCCGATATGTATAGAAAAAGCGTGGTTCGAGTAGCATCTACTAATATCAGCGAAAGTATTGTGAAAATACTTTTACGAGAGGGTTTTATCGAAAACGTGAGAAAACATCGAGAAAACAACAAATATTTTTTGGTTTTAACCCTACGACATAAAAGGAATAGGAAAAGCACTTATAGAAATCTTTTAAATTTAAAACGGATCAGTCGGCCGGGTCTACGAATCTATTCTAACTATCAAAGAATTCCTAGAATTTTAGGTGGGATGGGTGTTGTAATTCTTTCTACATCTCGGGGTATAATGACAGACCGAGAGGCTCGACTAGAAAGAATAGGCGGAGAAATTTTGTGTTATATATGGTAATCTTTCTAATATCCGAATTGAATATGAAACTTCTTATTTGTGAAAAAGAAAAGAGAAGTGCTGGGTTGTCTAATAGGGTTCTTCCTCCACTAGTTAATACTTCAAGGGGGTTTTGCCTGGAATGAAAGAACAAAAATGGATTCATGAAGGTTTAATTACTGAATCGCTTCCCAACGGTATGTTCCGGGTTCGTTTAGATAATGAAGATATGATTCTAGGTCATGTTTCAGGAAAGATCCGACGTAGTTTTATACGGATACTGCCAGGCGATAGAGTCAAAATTGAAGTAAGTCGGTATGATTCAACCAGAGGTCGTATAATTTATCGACTCCGCAACAAAGATTCGAAAGATTAGGTATTTCCCTATTTATTTCGTAGGAATACCATTAAAAATTGCAAATTTCAAGAAACTTCTTTTCTTCCAAGAAGTAGATTCAAAATTAAAGTAAGGAGTGGCAAATATGAAAATAAGAGCTTCCGTTCGTAAAATTTGTGAAAAGTGTCGACTAATACGTCGTAGGGGACGAATTATAGTAATTTGTTCGAACCCAAGACATAAACAAAGACAAGGATAATAAGGATCATTAAAGACCTGATATACAAATAGGGGATCTGTTTTGACATGAAATGGATATATCCATATATCTCTGACTCAAATTTATGAGATGATAAAATATGGCAAAAGCTATACCGAAAAAGGGTTCACGTGGACGTATTGGTTCACGTAAGAGTACACGTAAAATACCAAAGGGGGTTATTCATATTCAAGCAAGTTTCAATAATACCATTGTGACTGTTACAGATGTACGGGGGCGAGTGGTTTCTTGGTCCTCTGCCGGTACTTGTGGCTTCCGAGGTACAAGAAGAGGGACACCATTTGCTGCTCAAACCGCAGCGGCAAATGCTATTCGTGCAGTAGTAGATCAAGGTATGCAACGAGCAGAAGTCATGATTAAAGGTCCCGGTCTCGGAAGAGACGCAGCATTACGAGCTATTCGCAGAAGTGGTATACTATTAACTTTCGTACGGGATGTAACTCCTATGCCACATAATGGCTGTAGACCCCCGAAAAAAAGACGTGTATAGAAAAAAAATGGAAGATATTTCAATAGCAAGAGAAACAAGAGAAATAAATGATTCAACGATCTGATCAAATAATATTATTATG